GCCAGGGCCCAAATAACTCAATTTTCTCCCATGAACGATTTGTGTCAATGGATTAGTTCGATCCAAAACTTGAGATAATGGGTGTAATCCGAAAAAGGATTCATAAGTAGTTGTTAACGGAGTTGAAGTTACCAAATTCTGAGGAGTAGGTATCAATTTATGCCTAATTGCTCCGGAGATAGTTCCCTTAACTACATTTTCTAAACGAGCCAGAGCCAACCCAAGCTGGTCTTGTAAAAGATCCGCTACAGAGCGAATACGTTTATTTTTCAAATGATTCATATCATCAAGTGTACCCATTCCAAATTTCATCCCAATCAAATGATCGGCAGCTGCTAATATATCTCGTGGTAACAAAAATATATTGTTCTGAGGTATATTAAGATTCAGTCTCCAATTAATATTTCGGCGACCAATCCTTCCTAATTCACACCTTTGGTGAAAGAATTTTTTTTGTAATTCCTTACATAAGGATTCAGAAAATATTGGATCCCCACCTACACAAGAAAATTGTTGATAAAACTCCAAAATAGCATTTTCTTTTGACCCTATTTTTTTTTTCTCCTTATCGGTCAAGAAAGATAAGAAAATTTCAGGGTAGCAAACATTCTCTAGAATTTCTCGTAGATTCAAACCCATAGCTGATGATAGAACTAGAATAGATATTTTTTGTTTCCTACTCACCCGAGCCCATATTCTTGCTTTTTTATCAATCTCTAATTCTAACCTGCCTCCCCAATCTGATATTATGGTGCCGGTATAGACCGAAATCCCATTATGATCCAATTCTGACTGGTAATAGATACCGGGACTTTGCAATATTTGATTGATCACAATTCTGTAAATTCCGTTTACTATAGAAGTTCCAAGGGAATTCATTAAAGGAATGTTTCCAATAAAAATTCTTTGTTCTTGCATATTCCTACTGGTTTTCCAAATTAATCCCGCGGATACATATAATTCAGAAGAATATGTAAGTGATTCATAGACAGCATCTCGTTCTTTTATCAGAGGTTCTACTAATTGATATGTTTCCACAAATAATTGAAATTCAATTTCGTGATCTATATCTTCAATTTTTGGAAACTTAGAAAGTTCTTCTATTAAACCCTGATCAATAAACCGATAAAACCCTTCAAATTGTATCTGATTAAATCCGGGTATTGTAGATGTTCCCTCTTTTTCATCCCCAAGCATCTTTTTTGAATTTCCCATTTATCCGTTTATTGAAAAAATCCCATCCCATCTCTCATTCTTCACCGAATCATATCCATAGAATTCGATCTAGCAATAATGGAATTTCTATTCTGTTTACTGAATCACATGAAATTTTATCCAACTCCAAGATATATGGAATGTATGAAATACGTATGAACGGAGACTATATTCAATTGGAATTTTTTATAAGAAATAGATCCAAATGGAACAGAATTGAGAAATACCACTGGAACTTACGGAGTTTTGTAAAGACTAGAAAAAAAAAGTAATTTCATTTTCACCTATGATATTACATATTCCAATTCGATTGCATACCATAAAAAATGTATTCATCATTGGATCTGTTCAAGCAGATAAACATCTAATAAATAGAAAACTTTTTTTTTAACCACTTTACTTTTTCATGTATTTGTATTTCATTGTTCAAAAAAATATTTGCAGAAAAGAGATTTATTTTTACCTATTTTGAATAGAATAGTTAGAATATCATTGAATTGAAGTAGGTAAGAAAACTTGTGTTTTTTTATTTATTAATTTTTTTATTATTAAAATAAAAAAGAATGCACAGATATATATGTCTCTTTTTCTTCTTTTATTGTGGTACAGTTCTATTTGGGACAGCGCATGCTGTGCTCTATCAAAAAGGAAATGTTCTCTTCAAGGGAAAAGTTGAAATATAAAAATTTATTGAGAATTACTCCTCAAAAGCATCCCTAGAGAGATAAAATACCCCATTATAGAGCTCCAGCTCTATAACACAACGTAACGTATGTTCTGATTCTGGGGTTTACATATACTCATCATTACTGTTATAATTGAAATTGAAGAAGATTTATTTTTAATTCAAAAAAACTCAATATAGATTAGTTATAAATGCATTTCTAATGATTTTCTTAATATTATTAGAAATAAAAAAATGTAGATTTTAATTTTAATTCAAAAATGGTCATGAATTTACAGTCAATAGTTAATGGTTCTGGTTTGTACTAGATTCTATATTTTGTGACTGAAAATCCATATATATTTTTTTTTCGGAGTTGAAAAAAAAGAAAATTGGAATCTAGTTTCTATCGTTTTGGCGGCATGGCCGAGTGGTAAGGCGGGGGACTGCAAATCCTTTTTCCCCAGTTCAAATCCGGGTGCCGCCTCAACAACAGACTTTAAATAACAAACGTAGGAAAACGTAGGACAAGACTCTTTATACTTTCTTTTCGTTATTCTAAGCCCCTGGCTCTCGAGGTTCTATTCTCTAACCTAAAGTTTTGCCTATCAGATTCAAGGAAAACTTGAAGTAGTGGAGGGAAATCTGTAAATCTTTACTTGCCACTACTAATTTAGTTCCACTTACTGAGTCTTCAATTAGATTGGATAGCCAGAGAGGGAATTAAATTAATAGTTTTGGAAAGGACCTAAGATACTTTGGATATAGACTCATGAAAGTCTCGGAATGCTCAGACATTCAATCAAGATTAGATTAGATGAAGAATTGCCTTTCATTTTACTTCCAAAAATAAAAAAACGATAAAAGAAAGAAAAAGTCTTCTTCTTTCTACATGTGAGTCAGATTCCTTGGATACTTCGAAAAATGTCCGTTTGCTTGTGTTTACATCTTGTCGATTCTACTAGAAATTCTATAATAATAAAAATAATAACTCATTATAAGTTATAAGATAAGTGGGTTTTTGGAGTAGTTCATCAATGGTGACCAAATACCTCTCCCTTTTTTTTGACTCTGCACCAGTGATTTCACTATTATTAGTGAACAATAATGGAATAGTTTCTTCATATTCATAGAAATAGGGGGCAGAATTCACATGGATATAGTAAGTCTCGCATGGGCTGCTTTAATGGTAGTTTTTACATTTTCCCTCTCTCTCGTAGTGTGGGGAAGAAGTGGACTCTAGAAATACTTCTAATTGCGGTAATAATCAAACTCTATCAACCTGTATCAATTGTTTTCGTTTTCTAGACCGTTCGGCAATTTTTTTTAAGATTTTTTTTTAGAAATTGGATTTATGTTTTATTGACTCATTTTCTATTTTTATATCAGGGTTTACACGGTTAACCATTCATGGGGTAACCCCTTTCGAAATCTGAAGAAGCTTCCATCGAATTGGGATTATCTGTATTAAATGGATCAAACAAACAAATGAAATTGACAAAGTATGTACATACATTTCATATTCTATTTCATTTATATTGACGTTTATAAAGAAAAAGAGAGATATAGGTGGATTCTTTTATATTAAGATATTTCACTTGTATCTTTATACATTACAATAACCATAATGGCTAGTATGGTAGAAAGAGATCTCCTTCTACCATACTAGCGGACCCCTTTAGGATACTACTACTGAGTCTAATGCATTCCTTTCATTTAAGTTAAGACGAGAAATTGAAATCTTTTTTTTTTTTTCATTGATAGTAAAATTAGATTCAAATTAATCATTTTGACTAATGGTTTTTACGTAAATTATAAGCAAAAAAGCAGTAGGAACGAGAATGAAGAGTGCGGTAGCAATAAATGCAAGAATATTGACTTCCATAATTTAATCGTTTATTATTATTATTTTTTTTTTTTTTTTATATCTCGGGATTTAATCCCATAGAGATGAGAAATCTTTCGCTTGTAAACTCACTCAGATGAATTAGATTTCGATGATATCGAATGAAAGAAATATCATGAATAACAATATCGGAGCTATAAAATCGATTCATCGTCAAGAATTTAATAGTATAACATAGGAAGATCTTTTATCCACACCGAATACATAATGAGATTCCTGATCCAATAAAAAAAAAGTTATTTATGATTCTTTTTCCCGGCTTTCCTTTCTAAAACCTAGTAGTTTACTTTCCTTGTACAATAATCTGATGAAGTATCATAAAAAACTTCGATTCTTTACAAAAAGAGTTTCTAAAGAACCTTAAATAAACAATAGAAATCAATATAGAGAAAACAAGTACGAAGTTCACTTTGAAATAAAAAAATTGAAAGGGTTTATCATCTTTTTGGAAAACAAAGAAAGGGAATGTGACAAAGACGAGTCCCAGTAAAAAACAAAAATATTCAAAAAAATTAACTCGTTAATTTTTCTTACGAGTTTTTTATTCGACATCGCCTCTAATCTTTAAAAAGAGCATATTCACATATTCATTAGGGAAGACACGTTTTATCTTTATAAAAAAAACCTCTTTCCTTGGTTGGATTCGAACTATTTAAAATTCCTTGACTTCAGAGAAAGAAAAGTATATATAGGTACTCTTGGCAAATGTATTATACGCTATCCTATTCCATTTTCCTACACAAATTTATGGGAGAGCGGTTGACAAAAAGCGGAAACCCCTTACAGTATCTCTTTCTTGAAGTGTTGAATGTTCTTAATAATTCATTTACATATGTCTCTCTACCCTAGTTAAAATAATCGACCCTTTCTTTTGCTTTATGAAAAAAGAAAAATAAAATAAAAAGATAAACGAAACTATTTTCATCCCCTTGCCCAGAAACAAAAAGGGGAGTTGATGTATTGAATCCGCCGGGACTGACGGGGCTCGAACCCGCAGCTTCCGCCTTGACAGGGCGGTGCTCTGACCAATTGAACTACAATCCCATGGAAATCAAGTGGGTAGCTTACATATTCCTTCTTATGATTTCATTTTAATCATTTCAATTTTAAAATCAAATTTTTGTTTTGTAACAAAGAAAGTCACAAGTGATATATTGATATCTATATGGATATCACTTTAGTGAGAACAAGACGGATTACTGGGTAATCCTTGCA